TAGAACTTATGCCTTATCGAGCATGTTATGCCATTTTAAAATTGGTTTATTCTGCAGCAGCAAATGCTAATCACAATAAGGGTTTGAACGAAACAAGTTTAATCATTAGTAAAGCCGAAGTCAACGAGGGCACAACTGTGAAAAAATTAAAGCCCCGGGCTCGAGGACGGGGTTATCCTATAAAAAGATCCACTTGTCATATAACTATTGTATTGAAAGATATATCTTTAGATGAAGAGGAAGAAATAGATAAAAGGAAATTCTATAAATTAGAGCTGAGGAATACTTAAAGAAAGAATATTTTATATTATAAAAAAAAAAAATACGCTATATTATGTTATGCTTAAAAAAAATCGAATGAATAAAAAAAAAATACAAACAGATGTCACGTTTCACGATATATATAGTAGTGGGGGATTATGGGACAAAAAATAAATCCACTTGGTTTCAGACTTGGTGCAACCCAAGGTCATCATTCTCTTTGGTTTGCACAACCCAAAAATTATTCAAAGGATCTACAAGAAGATCAAAAAATAAGAGATTGTATCAAAAATTATGTGCAAAATAATATGAAAATATCCTCTAATGTAGAGGGAATTGCACGTATAGAGATTCAAAAAAGAATCGATTTGATTCAGGTCATAATCTATATGGGATTCCCCAAGTTATTAATAGAAGACAGGACTCGAAGAATCGAAGAATTACAGACGCATGTACAAAAAGAACTCAATTGTGTAAACCGAAAACTCAACATTGCTATTACAAGAATTGCAAATCCTTACGGGCACCCCAATATTCTTGCAGAATTTATAGCCGGACAATTAAAGAATAGAGTTTCATTTCGCAAAGCAATGAAAAAAGCTATTGAATTAACTGAACAGGCAGGTACAAAAGGGATTCAAGTACAAATTGCAGGGCGTATCGACGGAAAAGAAATTGCACGTGTTGAATGGATCCGAGAAGGTAGAGTTCCTCTACAAACCATTCGAGCTAAAATTGATTATTGTTCCTATGCAGTTCGAACTATCTATGGGGTATTAGGCATCAAAATTTGGATATTTGTAGACGAGGAATAATAAGAACTTACTTGACTTATATTTAGTTATATCTGGTGATAAAACAAAAAATGGCAAACTCTTTCATTCTTTTTCTGGTAAATAATAAAAAAAAAAAAAAGAACAATTCTATAAGGTTGAATAAAAATTCGATTAATCATTTGATATAATTGCTATGCTTAGTGTGTGACTCGTTGGTTTTTTTAGGGTTGGGATTCAAAAAAATGGACAGCCCATAGTACAAACTGATAACTATAGAACTAATAACCAACTCATCACTTCGTGTTATCTGGATAGAAAGAACCAGTCAAGATATGATATATAAGTCATATCATTGTAGCAACTGAAATCTTTTTTACATAAAAAAAAAAAAACAATCTGATTATGGGTTGTAAAGCAATATAAAGTATACAGATAAATGGAAGGGTGAGAGAAAGATAGAAAAAGAATATTAATGATATATAATTCTAATATGTAAGGTCTATGAGTCATCTCATATAAAGGGAATGTAATAAAGCATCAATACTGATTGATCCATAATTAGACAAATCCGTGCATAGAACAAAAAATCAAGAGCCCCGAGTCAATAAAGACTGAGAAGGTTGACTCAAGAATAAATTTAATTGGAGGCTCCGTTGTAAAATTCAGACCTAATCATTAATCGAGAAGTGGTGGGAACGACAGAACCTGTGAATGCATAAGATTCTATTGAAAACGAATCCTAATGATTCATTGAGTAGGATGGCGGAACGAACCAGAAACCTATTCATTTATTCTGAGAGGTCATGTCATAGACTAATCTTACAACTGAATGTTGAAAGAGTAAATATTCGCCCGCGAATTTTTTTTTTATTTCTAAATTTTAGTCGATTCGAAATAAAAGGAAAAACAAAATAAAGATTCATTATAGCGTTCTACCAAAACGACATTATCTATAAATAGAATACGTGTTAAATTATATATTAAAACACAAAAAATTTCTAATTTCTAATCGATTAGATCAAATTTCAAAGAATCCCACGATTCCATATATTATTAACCGTGTATTTTTTTTTGTTTAATTCTTTTTAATTGTTTAATTCGCGAGGAGCTGGATGAGAAGAAACTCTCGTGTCCGGTTCTGTAGTAGAGATGGATGGAATTGCTAAACAACCATCAACTATAACCCCAAAAGAACCAGATTCCGTAAACAACACAGAGGAAGAATGAAAGGAATATCTTATCGAGGTAATCGTATTTGCTTCGGTAGATATGCTCTTCAAGCGCTTGAACCCGCTTGGATCACATCTAGACAAATAGAAGCAGGGCGGCGAGCAATGACACGAAATGCACGCCGCGGTGGAAAAATATGGGTACGCATATTTCCAGACAAACCTGTTACAGTAAGACCTACAGAAACACGTATGGGTTCGGGGAAAGGATCTCCCGAATATTGGGTAGCTGTCGTTAAACCCGGTAGAATACTTTATGAAATGAGCGGAGTAGCAGAAAATATAGCTAGAAGGGCTATTTCAATAGCGGCATCTAAAATGCCTATACGAACTCAATTCATTCTTTCTGGATAGGAATGTAGAAACAAACGAAAGGGGTTTTTGGGATGAAAAAAAAACAATTGCAGGTTTCTTTTTTTGTTTTGAACAAATAATATTTCTTTTTTTTATTTATACCTTTGCTTTGCATTGAAAAAGAAAAAACCGATAAAAAAAAAAATGATATGATTCAACCTCAAACCCATTTGAATGTAGCGGATAACAGCGGGGCCCGAGAATTGATGTGTATTCGAATCATAGGAGCTAGTAATCGACGATATGCTCATATTGGTGACATTATTGTTGCTGTAATCAAGGAAGCAGTACCAAATACACCTCTAGAAAGATCGGAAGTGGTCCGAGCTGTCATTGTACGTACTTGTAAAGAACTCAAACGCGACAACGGTATGATAATACGATATGATGACAACGCTGCGGTTGTTATTGATCAAGAAGGAAATCCAAAAGGAACCCGAATTTTCGGCGCGATCGCCCGGGAATTAAGACAGTTAAATTTCACTAAAATAGTTTCATTAGCACCTGAAGTATTATAGGGGAAGACCTTAATATAGTATTTGAATGAAATTGATTAAATTTATTTAATTAATTAGTAAATTGTTTATCTATCACGTATATATCTTTAATAATTCATAAATATTAAAAAAAAAATAATTCATAAATATTAAAAAATTCAGAAAAAAAGAAAAAGAGCATGTTGATTATATCAAAATTCGGGGGAAACAAAAATCTTAGTTTATCATGAGTAAAGACACTATTGCTGACATAATAACCTCTATACGAAATGCTGACATGAATAAAAAAAGAACAGTTCGAATACCATCTACTAACATCACTGAAAATATTGTTAAAATCCTTTTACAAGAAGGTTTTATTGAAAACGTGAGAAAACATCAAGAAAGCAATAAATATTTTTTGGTTTTAACCCTACGACATAGAAGAAATAGGAAAGGACCATATAGAACTGTTTTAAATTTAAAACGGATCAGTCGACCCGGTCTACGAATATATTCTAACTATCAACGAATTCCTAGAATTTTAGGCGGAATGGGGGTTGTAATTCTTTCTACTTCTCGAGGTATAATGACAGACCGAAAGGCTCGACTAGAAGGAATCGGCGGAGAAGTTTTGTGTTATATATGGTAATCTTTCTAATAGCCGACACGGTCATATTTGTGAAAAAAGAGAAAGGACAAGTTTATAATATTATCCCTCTTACATTAGTTGATACTTCAAAGCGGTTTTACCTGGAATGAAACAACAAAAATGGATTCATGAAGGTTTAATTACTGAACAACTTACCGATCGTATGTATCTTCCGGATTCGTTTAGATAACAAAAAAATTATTCTGGTTTTTGTTTCGTAAAGGATTTCATGTAATTTTCTACGTATACTACCAGGAAATAGACTAAAAATTGAGGTAAGTCCTTATGATTCAACCAAAGGGCGTATAATTTAGAGACTCCAAAGCAAAGACTTGAATGATTAGGCGGTTTTTTCAATTTCAACATTCTTTCGTGAGGATACAATTCGAAATTAAAAATTTCAAGAAACTTATTTTCTTCCAATAAGTAGATTCGGAATTAAAAAAAGGAATGACAAATATGAAAATAAGGGCCTCCGTTCGTAAAATTTGTGAAAAATGTCGATTGATCCGTAGGCGGGGACGAATTATAGTAATTTGTTCTAACCCGAGACATAAACAAAGACAAGGATAATCTTTCTAAAACAAAAAGACTCTCGAAATCTAAAGGACCCGATGTACAGATGTACAAATAAATAAATAAGTAAAAAAAAAAAAAAAGAATAAGGATCTGTTTTGACATGAAATGGATATATCCATATATCTCTGACTTATATTTATGAGATGATAAAATATGGCAAAACCTATACCAAAAATTGGTTCGCGTAGAAATAGACGTATTGGTTCACGTAAGAATACACGTAGAATCCCCAAGGGAGTTATTCATGTTCAAGCAAGTTTCAACAATACCATTGTGACTGTTACAGATGTACGGGGTCGAGTAATTTCTTGGTCCTCTGCCGGGGCTTGTGGATTCAAGGGTACAAGAAGGGGTACACCATTTGCCGCTCAAACCGCAGCAGGAAATGCTATTCGGACAGTAGTGGATCAAGGTATGCAACGAGCAGAAGTTATGATAAAAGGCCCGGGTCTCGGAAGAGATGCGGCATTAAGAGCTATTCGTAGAAGTGGTATACTATTAAGTTTCATACGGGATGTAACTCCTATGCCACATAATGGCTGTAGGCCTCCTAAAAAAAGACGTGTGTAAAAATAAACATTGAAGAGATTTCAAGAGAAATAAATAATTCAATGATTTGATCAAATAATATACTATGGTTCGAGAGAAAGTAACAGTATCTACTCGGACACTA